TCCCGTTTATCTACTTGTATCCATGTGGGGAGGAAAAAAACGTCTGTACTCAGCTACAAAATTTATTTTGTACACGGCGGGGGGTTCTATTTTTCTTTTAATGGGAGTTCTGGGTATCGGTTTATTTGGTTCGACTGAACCAACATTAAATTTTGAAATATTAACTAATCAGTCCTATCCCGTGGCCTTGGAAATAATATTTTATATTGGATTTTTTCTGGCTTTTGCGGTCAAATTGCCAATCATACCCCTACATACATGGTTACCAGATACCCACGGAGAGGCACATTATAGTACTTGTATGCTTCTAGCTGGAATCTTATTAAAAATGGGAGCATATGGATTAGTTCGGATTAATATGGAATTATTTCCCCACGCTCATTCTATATTTTCTCCTTGGTTAATAATAGTAGGCGCAATGCAAATAATCTATGCAGCTTCAACATCTTTCGGTCAACGGAATTTAAAAAAAAGAATAGCCTATTCCTCTGTATCTCATATGGGTTTCATAATTATAGGAATTGGTTCTATCACGGATATGGGACTCAACGGGGCCCTTTTACAAATAATCTCTCACGGCTTTATTGGTGCTGCGCTTTTTTTCTTGGCCGGAACAACTTATGATAGAATACGTCTTGTTTATCTTGACAAAATGGGCGGAATAGCTATCCCAATGCCAAAAATCTTCACAATGTTCAGTAGCTTTTCGACGGCCTCCCTAGCATTACCAGGTATGAGTGGTTTTGTTGCCGAATTAATAGTCTTTTTTGGACTAATTACTAGTTCAAAATATCTTTTAATTACAAAACTCTTAATTACTTTTGTAATGTCAATTGGAATGATATTAACTCCTATTTATTTATTATCTATGTTACGCCAGATGTTTTATGGATACAAGATATTTAATGGCCCAAACTCTTATTTTTTTGATTCTGGGCCGCGAGAGTTATTTCTTTTGATCTCTATTTTTTTACCTGTACTCGGTATTGGTATGTATCCCGATTTCGTTCTTTCACTAGCAGTTGAAAAGGTTGAAGTTATTCTATCTAATTCTTTTTATAGATAGTTTTGATTTTTTTATTAAAAAAATCAAAAAAAAATAAATCTTAATCATTTAAAAAAAATGTTTGTTGTACAATGACAAAAAGAAGGTTTTTTATTCTTCTCTTGCATTAAGTAAAATGAGCTAACCCCCCGAATCAAATTCAAATATGTTAGCGACTCGGGGGGTTCTAGCCAGCTCAAACAATGTTTTTTATCTGATATCGTAAGAACTTCCCTTTTATTCAATTAGATTAGATGTTAATGTAAATGAACCATAACTATGTAGTCCTATTCCTAATAAATTGACTCCAAAATAGCATATCCAAATTATAAGAAATCCAATAGATGCCACAATTGCTGAATTTGTACCCTTGAATTTTATATTTGTTCGAGTATGTAAATAAATTGCAAATATGACCCAAGTAATAAAAGCCCAAGTTTCTTTTGGGTCCCAACTCCAATAGGATCCCCATGCTTCGTTAGCCCATACTGCTCCAGAAAGAATTCCTATGGTTAAAAAGATAAATCCTAGACTAATAACCCGGTAACTCCAATAATCCAACTGTTGAACCAACTGCGACCTATAATAATTCCTTGGGGAAAAAATAGAAGATTTTTGTAAAACAGTTCTTTGTTCATTCATGGATTCGATTTCCCCAAGCAAAAACGACTCATTTAAATTTAATAAATGATTACTCGTAGCAAAAAACCTTCTTTTTTTTCTAACTGTAATGACTAGAAGTGATACTGATAATAATGATCCACATAAAAGGGCCGCATAGCCTAATATCATCATACTTACGTGCATTATTAGCCACTCAGATTGAAGAGCGGGTACTAATATTGCGGATTCATGTATTTCAGTTAAAAGGCCTGAAGTAGCAAAGCCTTGAGAAAAAATAGCACTTGGTCCAATTATTGTGCTTAGAAGATTTTGATTTTTTTTGAAATATGGAACTATATAAATAAAGGAAAAACTCCATGAAAGAAAGATTAATGATTCATATAAATTGCTTAGTGGAAAATGTCCCGAATAAATCCAACGAGAAATTAATAATCCTGTTATACAGAAAAAAGTCATTATTATACCCTTTTTGGATGAATCATATAGTTTTATGATTTCATCGATTAAAAAGGTTATCAAATGAATTGTAATTATAATTGAAACAGTCGAAAAAGAAATATGAGTTAATATATGCTCTAAAGTTGAAAATATCATAAAAGGGGAGTTCTTTAATTATAAAATCAAAATAGGAAAGTGAATTCATTATTGAATTCATTATAGGATCAATTTTATTTTTTTAGGGGATGATATGCCGCCACTCGGACTCGAACCGAGATGCTCTAGCACTGCTTCCTAAGAGCAGCGTGTCTACCAATTTCACCATAGCGGCTTGTCTTGACCTCATAATAGTCTATGAATAAGTAATCGTCTAGATTTCAGAATTCAACTGGGTGCAATATTTTTTAGGAAAGATTGAATTTTATGAATCAAATTTTGTTCAAATGGATATTTGAAGGTTCATTATTTTATTTTAAGTTCTTAGTTTTATTGTCTATTTTTATATATTCTTCTCAACCTGAATTCTTAAAAAACTAGATAGTCCCATCATGAATTAAAGGCTGGAACCCCCCCCAAAAAAAAATACTTTTTTTTTTTTTTTGAATTCGTTAAGGTAAGGTAAAAGGTAAACAGAAGAATTATTATTCTTCATATGTTAATCTAAGAGCGGAACGAATTCCATTCCCTGTTGAGTTAATCAATAAGAAATGGAATTCGGAAATGTGATTTCGAAATGAAATGAGTCAATTTTTGAGTCAGGTCGATTTAGATTATTTCAACGTGTTATGTTTTATTTCTTAGTTTATTTGTTTGTCTTACAAAAAAAACTTTTTGAATTCCCAGTAGAAAGAGACTTCCCCAGGGAAAACGCTTTTAACGCTGCCCAATACCCCTTCTTTTTCCAAAAATTTTTACGAATACGCTTTTTTGATGCAGAAGTACGTTTTTTTGGAACTGCCATTTAAATAAAAATGAATAGATTTTTCATTGGTATAGCTGGATGTGAAAGACATCTATTGTTCATATTGTTCAAGAATAGTGGCGTTTTTCTAATTCACTATGTATTTCTTTTCTAGATAATATTTTTTTTCTAAAAATCAAATCTAAAAGAATAGAATAAGGTGGGTGAACGATATGGGAATATCACACGAAATAGTACTAAAAATCTAAAAACAAGAATAGTTTTAGTCACTTGTCAAACTCGGGAAAAGTATACCTAATTTGACTTGTTGAATTTTAAAATTACAAGGAAACTCGTAATTAATCTCTTTCTTTCATATGATTTGACCAATTGTAACTTCTTGATTTGAATATTTGACATATTTAGCAGAAATTTAGTAAAGAATAAGAAATAAAAATTCTATTTAAGTTAGGTTAAGTTAGTGCATATCCGCATTTTTTTATTGACTCCTTTCAAAAGAGGTAAGGTCCGTCGAATCGGAAACAATTAATATTAATTAAGAATTAAAAAACTTTTTTATGGAACAGACATATCAATATGCGTGGATTTTGCCCTTCGTTCCACTTCCAGTTCCTATGCTAATAGGATTTGGACTTCTTATTTTTCCGACAGCGACAAAAAATCTTCATCGTATATGGGCCTTTCCAAGTATTTTTTTGCTAAGTATAGTCATGATTTTTTCAACGAATCTGTCTATTCAACAAATAAATAGCAGTTCTATCTATCAATATGTATGGTCTTGGACCCTCGATAATGATTTTTCTTTAGAATTTGGCTATTTGTTCGATCCACTTACTTCTATTATGTTGATGTTAATCACTACTGTTGGAATTATGGTTCTTATTTATAGTGATAATTATATGGCTCACGATCAAGGATACTTGAGATTTTTTGCTTATATGAGTTTCTTCAGTACTTCCATGTTGGGATTAGTTACTAGTTCAAATTTGATACAAATTTATATTTTTTGGGAATTGGTTGGAGTGTGTTCCTACCTATTAATAGGATTTTGGTTTACACGACCTCCTGCGGCGAATGCTTGTCAAAAGGCGTTTGTAACGAATCGTGTAGGGGATTTTGGTTTATTATTAGGAATTCTAGGTTTTTATTGGATAACTGGTAGCTTTGAATTTCGGGATTTATTCGAAATACTCAATAACTTGATTTATAATAATGAAATCAATTTTCCATTTGTTACTTTGTGTGCTGCTCTATTATTTGCCGGTGCAGTTGCTAAATCTGCACAATTTCCTCTTCATGTGTGGTTACCCGATGCTATGGAAGGACCCACCCCGATTTCGGCTCTTATACATGCTGCGACTATGGTTGCAGCGGGGATTTTTCTTGTAGCTCGCCTTCTCCCTCTTTTCATAGTTATACCTTATATAATGAATTTCATCTCGTTGGTCGGCACAATCACACTATTATTAGGAGCTACTTTAGCTCTTGCTCAAAAAGACATTAAGAGGGGTTTAGCCTATTCGACAATGTCTCAATTGGGTTATATGATGTTAGCTCTAGGAATGGGGTCTTATCGCAGTGCTTTATTTCATTTGATTACTCATGCTTATTCAAAAGCATTATTATTTTTAGGTTCTGGGTCCGTTATTCATTCAATGGAAACTCTTGTTGGTTATTCTCCCGCGAAAAGTCAGAATATGGTTCTTATGGGCGGTTTAACAAAACATGTACCGATTACCAAAACCTCTTTTTTATTAGGTACACTTTCTCTTTGTGGTATTCCACCTCTTGCTTGTTTTTGGTCAAAAGATGAAATTCTTAATGATAGTTGGTTGTATTCACCGGTTTTCGGAATAATAGCTTGGGCCACAGCAGGATTAACTGCATTTTATATGTTTCGTATCTATTTACTTACTTTTGAGGGACATTTAAACGTTCATTTTCAAAATTATAGGGGCAACCAAAATACCTCTTTCTATTCCATATCCCTATGGGGTAAAGGATGTTCAAAAAGAATTAACAAAAAATTTCGTTTATTAAGAGTGAATAATAATGAAAGTTCTTCTTTTTCGAAAAAGACATATCGAAGTGATGAGAATGTAAGAAAAAAGGGCAGGGAGCGGCTTTTTATTAATATTCGTAATTTTGATAATCAAAAGCCCTTTTGGTATCCTTATGAATCGGACAATACGATGTTATTTCCTTTACTGATATTAGTCCTATTTACTTTGTTTGTTGGATCTCTAGGAATCCCCTTTAATCAAAAGGGAACAGATTTGGATATATTATCAAAATGGTTAGCTCCATCTATTAACCTTTTAGATCAAAAGTCAAAAGATTCAACAGGTTGGTATGAATTTTTGAAAGATGCAGTTTTTTCAGTCAGTATAGCTTATTTTGGAATATTTCTAGCGTCTTTTTTATACAAACCCATTTATTCCTCTTTCAAAAATTTCGACTTAATAAATTCATTTGTTAAGCTAGGTCCAAAAAGAAAACGTTGGGATAAAATTATAAACGGCCTGTATGATTGGTCATATAATCGTGCTTATATCGATGCTTTTTATACAACATGCTTTACTAGGGGAATAAGGGAGTTGGCTCAATTAACAGATTTTTTTGATAGGCGAGTAATTGATGGAATTACGAATGGGGTTGGTGTTATGAGTTTCTTTGTAGGAGAAGGTATTAAATATATAGGGGGTGGCCGTATTTCTTCTTATCTTTTCGTTTATTTCTTTTGTGTATCAATTTTTTTATTATTTATTTTTTGGAATCTCGCATTAGTAGGGTAATACATCTATGGTAATAGTATAGTAAAAACCCCATATGGTTGATCTTTTGAACCCGCTTCAAGCCATGATGACTAACCAACCAATCTTGGGGTAAACAGTCTCGACTGCTTATGTTTACTTTCACTTAATTCTTGTACATAGGAAATGAGATTGAAGTCCTTTAACAGCAAATTTTTAAGCCGTTTTATTTCACTCATATAACTATCTGGTTTAATTCATCAACCCAACGATGAATAAAAAAATGGATATTCAAATCATTTAACTTTCTGAAAAGAAATAGGGAAAATTTGATGTCTTACCGAATCACACGTAGAGATATTGATAATACACATAGAGTTAATGGTATTTCATAACTAATTGATTGAGCAGCAGCCCTTAATCCACCTAAAAAGGAATATTTATTGTTGGATCCATATCCCGACATAAGAAGTCCAACGGGAGCAAGGCTTGAAACGGCGATCCATAAAAAAACACCAATACTAAGATCGGCTAGAATAAAGCGATAGCTAAAAGGAATTACTGAATAACTTAGTAAAATAGATATGACTGCTATGGATGGCCCGATACTGAATAAGCGAGTATCTCCTCTAGATGGAAGAAGATTCTCTTTGAAAAGTAGTTTTGTACCATCTGCTAAAGCTTGAAGAATTCCCAAAGGCCCCGCGTATTCGGGGCCAATACGTTGTTGTATCCCTGCAGATATTTCTCTTTCTAACCAAACAATTACTAGTACACCTAGTGTAATTCCTAATACAAGAATGAAAATAGGGACAAGCATCCATATGATCTCGTAGGCTTCTTTTAAGGATTCCAATCTGAAAAAAGAATTGATGGCTTGTATTTCTGGTGTATCAATTATCATTTCAACGATCAACTTCTCCCATAATGATATCTATGCTACCTAGTATCGTCATAATATCGGCCAATTTCATTCTTTTAACTAGCTGCGGAAGAATTTGCAAGTTGATAAAACCCGGCGGTCGGATTTTCCATCTCCAAGGAAAAACACTGCGATCTCCTATCAGAAAAATCCCCAATTCACCTTTTGGTGCTTCGACTCTTACATAAAGTTCTTGTTTGGATAATTCAAAAGTTGGAGAAGGTTTTTTACTAATAAATCGATATTCAAAATCATTCCATTCGGGATCTTTTATTCTATCAAAGCGTCGGCCTTCTAAATTTTCAAAGGGCCCCCCGGGAATTCCTTCCAGAGCCTGTTGGATAATTTTGATGGATTCTGTCATTTCACTGATTCGTACTAAATAACGGGCTAATGAATCCCCTTCTTTTTGCCATCGAATCTCCCAATCAAATTCGTCGTAACACTCATAACGATCAACTTTACGAAGATCCCATTGTATTCCGGAAGCTCGTAGCATTGGCCCTGATAAACCCCAATTTAGTGCTTCTTCTCCGCCAATAATGCCTACGCCCTCAACTCGTTTTAAAAAAATAGGATTCCGCGTAATAAGCTTTTGATATTCAGCAACCCCGCTTAAAAAAGAATCACAAAAATCCAAACATTTATCTATCCAGCCATGAGGTAGATCGGCAGCGACTCCTCCGATACGAAAATAATTATGCATCATGCGCATACCGGTAGCAGCTTCAAATAGGTCATATATTAATTCGCGTTCTCGAAAAATATAGAAGAAAGGGGTCTGTGCCCCAATATCTGCCATAAAAGGGCCAAGCCATAACAAATGGGAAGCGATACGACTCAACTCCAACATAATCGCTCTGATATAGCTAGCCCTTTTAGGTACTTGAATATTGCCCAGCTGTTCGGGTCCATTTACGGTTATTGCTTCTGTGAACATAGTAGCTAAATAATCCCAACGTGTCACATAAGGCAAATATTGTATAATTGTTCGATTTTCCGCAATTTTCTCCATCCCTCTATGTAAATAACCCAATATTGGTTCACAGTCAATAACATCTTCACCATCGAGAGTAACGATCAGTCGAAGAACACCATGCATTGATGGGTGGTGAGGGCCCATATTGACTATCATGAGGTCTTTTCTTGTAGTTGGTGCAATCATAAGTTTTTCCCGAGTCATTCTTCCATGCATTGCTGAAAGTAAAAAGAAGTTCATAAAAATTAAAACGACTAAGCGCAAACGGTATCGCGCTTCAAATTAACGAGTTTTTATCTCTCGAATATCCAACTTACCGATTAATTCTTTATAACGCCCTCTATTTCTTTTTGACAAATAGGCCAGCAGTCGTTGACGTTTTCCCAAAATTTTTCGCAAACCTCTCTGAGATGAAAAGTCTTTTTTGTGCAATTCTAAATGTGAAGTAAGTTTCCTTATCTTAGTGGTGAAACTGAATACTTGAAATTCAACAGACCCCTTGTTTTCTTCATTTTCTTTTTGAGAAATAACTGAAATGAATGAATTTTTGACCATAAAAAAATTCCCCCCTCTTTTTTACAGATATAGATTTTACCGATCAGTAATAATAATGCTATTAATTTGAATATAATTTGAATATAATAATCTAACCCAAATTTCTTTATGAAATCCTAATTTTCTGAATTCAAATCAATCAATCCAATTTCAAATTGGATTTAGATGGGAATAGAAAAAGATTGGTACATTTTTTCATCGAAGAATTTAGACCTAAAACGAAGAAGATTTTGTTGATTCATTTCGGGATCTAATTGAGAAATTATTCATTTCTGGGTACTAGAATGAAATGTGAGAGAAGATATGTGATCTGTATATTTGTTTGTTTTCCTATATCCTATAATAGGATAGGGTATATAATTATAGGGTATAGGATATATATAAACAGTGTATTGTCCTTAACATTTTCAATAAATTTTCAATCGGGGGTAGAGATATGTCCTTAACATATTGAAACGACTGCCATTATTGGTATCAAACCAATAACGATTCATACAAGCTAAGTCTTCTAATCGATAATTAGGCCAAAGAAAGAGCTTGACTTTCATTAATTGATTTTTCTCTCTATCAAGATGGTTATTGTTATATAAAACTTGGCTGCGGTTTTTTACGTTCGTTTCGTTCGAAAATACCGGATTTCTGTCTATATAATTTCTATTCTTTGAATTGAAACAAATTAGAATTCTTAATTTTCTACGACGCCTAAACGATAAAATATTTTCAGGAACAAGTAAATCAAAACGATTTTTGTCTCTATTTCCAGCTATTCTCTGACGTGGTGAAATAGTTTCACCAAAATTATGTTTTGAAACATATCTTTGCTCTTGGTATTTTTTATTCGTTTGATGGTTACTCTTATGAACCAACGAAATACCTATGGTTTGATACAGAATCAATTGCCCATCTTTTTGTCTAGGCCGACGAATGGGTTCTAAAAAAAATGTTCCACCCCGTACGAATTCTGAAATATGGAAATCTCTCTGATTCGGTATTATATCCAAACTCAGTGTTTTCTTTTGAGTCGAGGATATAATAATTTGTCTTGGATCTATCAGTTTAATCAAGAGAGCATATACCTTGAAATTATTGATCATTCTTTCATTCACAGTCTTAGCCCATCCAAGTTGAAAAAGCAAATAATGTTCCAGGAAGAAATCTAGTTCTTCCGTGGTCTTTGCGCATTTTTCCCACTCTGGTGACAATATTTCGTCGTGGTCATGGTGTGAGATAGCGGATCTCCAATCTATTCCGCTTGTGGGTTCTTTTTCTTCTTGATTTGGATGCTTTTTATTCAATGCTATCAAAAAACTTCCTTTTTCCTTTTCTTCCTTTTCATTCATTTTTTGATCATTTAAATTGAAAAGAAGTAATTTGCTTGGTATAAACCAAGGTTTCATTTTATATGTCTTATAAAGTAACACAAATTCTGGGAAGAACCAACAAAGGTCCAGATTCGATATGCAAAGGTCCAGATTCGATATGGAATGCTTTGGCATTTTTTTTTCATTCATTCCCATCCAATCAAAAAACTCTTTGTAGGAATTTGGTGGATTGATTGGATTGATTTCGGGAATCATCATCATAAGATAAAAAAGACCAAAAATCTCTTTTTTTTGCTGAAGATAAGAATTGACAATTTTCCAATCCAAATATTTTCGCTCCGTCGGGTTTCCCATATTATAAGAAATCTCTTGGTTCTTATGAAGGGGAGATCTATAACAAAAACTTTGCGTCTTATTTTCATAATCATAATTAAGAAATTTATATGATAAAAAATCATATCTATAGTTTTTTAGAAAATTATTGTCTTGATTCAATAATGAATATACTTGAAATTTTTTTTTGGAATCAATTAATTGGTCTTTTTCATATGAATGCCATTTGCTTAAATTTTCTTTTTTAGCTATACGACGCCGATGAATTGTATTTCGCCATTTTTCTGGTATTAATCTAGACCATCTGGTCTGAGATAAATGGTATTGATAATTCCCTCTTAACCAGTTTTTCCATTGATTGATTTCAGAATTCGAAAGTTTCTTATCTGCTAATTTCGAATGAATCATTCCTTTTAACCAGTTTTTCCATCGATTGATTTCATAATTCGAAAGTTTCTTATCTGCTAATTTCGAATGAACCATTCCTTGAGTTTCAAAAAAATCCTTTATTTTAGGCTTAAGAAAGGGGTGGATTCCTCGATATTGCTGAACAACAGATCTTAACGAGTTACTAACTTGAATTTGTGATAATTTGTAAAATACATATGCTTGTGACACGTATGATAAGTCATGAAAAAAATGTGAATTTGCTTTAATATTACTAATATGATCAAGCGAGTTTTTTATAGTCAAAATAAACGCAATTGGAGTTTTCTTTTTTTTATGAATTCTTTCTTCAATTTTTTTTGTTATTTTTTTTGTTAATTCAAAAAAAATCAGAACCATTTCGTATTTTTTATATATTCTACTTTCTTTATATATTCTACTTTCTTTATCTTTATTAAATTTAAAAATTTGTTTTTGAATCCAATATTCAACAAAAAATGGAAAATTTTGAACAAAAAATGCCAAATTTAGGATTAATCGAGTACTTATTCTTTTGAATATTTTCCATTTTTTGTTGAATATTTTTGCATTATAACTTGTTTTGTTAAGACTAAGATTATTTATTCTTGAAGTGACTTTTTCTTTCTCTTTTTTGATTCTTTCTATTTTTTTTTTTATTTTATTTGTTCTATCGGTCAGATCCTTGATTTTTTTTTCTGTCAATGAAGAATTTGGCCAACTCGGAGATGCAATTTGACTAAATGATTCGTGAATTATCTGATTACTTATTATGGAATCTTTTTCTTCTTTAATTTTGCTCGATTCATATACTTCTACTTCTCTTAATCTAACTAAGAGAATTGGATTTACTTTTGAAAGTGTTTTTATTATTCTTTTTATAAAAAAAACACTTTTGAGAACCCATTTGTTTGTTTCTTTTGAAACTTTTCGAGGTAATTTTGTTTTTCCTTTGAAAACTGTTAGAACTTGAAAATACTTCTTTTTACGTTTTCTAATTTTTTTTTTTAATTCTTTTAAAATGGGTTTAAAAAAGGAAGGTCGTTTTCGGGGCTCACCAAAAGGAACTTCAGTTTCCCGTCCCCAAACTGTTAAAAAACAAGAATCACCTTCTTTAATTTCATCTTCTTTTTGATTTTTCATTAGATTTGATTTGTGCCAAGGTTTCAGACAGAAAGGAAATACTATTTTGATCTGAAGACCCTCTTGCCACCAATTTATTGGAAATTCTGTTTCGGATAATGGAGTGCCGTTATAGGTACATTTAAGATGGGTCTCTCTATTCCATTCCCGGAAATCCTCAGACCATTCAGGACGTTCCAATAGGAGTATACGTCCAATATTTTTAGCAATTATGAATGAAGGGAAGAGAATATATTTTCTAAAAATAGAGTGAGCTAGTAATATGCAACTTCTTATGATTTGCCCATGTTGAACTTCAAACCAGGCCTCTGCTATTTCTAGTCGCTCTAGTTCCCGGCTTTTGTTCTTTTCTTCTTTTTTTTCTTTTGTATACTTTACAAATTTGAATGCTTCCTCTTTAACAACTTTGAATGCTTCCTCTTTACTCAACAAATTTGTAGAAATTTGTTTAATCAATCCAAAAATGAGTCTAATCAATCCGGAGGTATCAAAAGAAAAAAGACTCAAAAATTTTATTCTTTCCAAAAAAAGGGGGGAATGCGCGTTTGTTTGAAACACTCCAAAAATAACTATTTTACGCCTTTGAGCTCGCATAGAACCTTTAATTATCTCGTGGCGAAAGTCCGATTGTTCTGAATAACGTATCAAAGAAAATTCGTCTATTTCATTAGTCTCGATATCCATACCAGCCTTCATAGGAGTATTCCGACTGTTAGCACTCACAATTACTTCCTCTGTGCCTTTTCTTGAACGAATTTCATGATCCTCTGGTAGCTCTTGGTCATATTCTTCGGAGTATTGTTCTAACTCGGTGATTAATTTGTATGACCATCGAGGGATTTTTTTACCAAATTCTTTTATTCTAATCGCCCTTCTGTCAATTTTTTGACCATTAACATCAGTTGATAATGGTTTTTTAGCAAATCTATTTATTTTTTGTTCAAATTCTTGGCAATCAGCATCTGTAAGATGTATATCATGAATCCGATTTATCCCAAATTGATTTATGAAATTTTCTCTCTTGGAGATTGTTTTCCGATATGATCCGTTCAGGAAAGG